GAAGAATCAAGATTCGTAACCAATCTTTGCCTTATTTGTTGGATTAGGTCTAACTTTCTTGACTAAACTGCAAGAGTGGAACTTTACGAGATGAAATAGGGAAAGACAGAAGATAGAACTTAAAAGGATAATTGAAGTGACTCGTCTTCGAATCAACTTTGGTTTGGGGTTCGAAAAAGGAATAAAAATAAAGTAAATTCAAGGAAGAGCTTTCCTTTTTTTAAGGGGCCCCTCGGGGGGTCGTGGAATGCTTTTCTTCTCCTCTTATTCCATATGGAATACAATCAGTTAAAATAAGAAGGAATAGGGGAATATTCGACCGTTTCAATTCTTTATTTATCTTTTATTCCAAAATTCTCCCGAAAATCCAATTTCATTTTTCAATGGGGTTAGATGATCTAGTTCTTAATATTATTACTTTACTCAACTGACAGATTCCACAACAAATCTCTTGATTCGGAATTAGGGACTCATGTCGCATCTGATGAATCGATTTTCTTTTATACTTCTGTATCTCACTCGATCTTGTTTTTTAGTATTATCTAAAATAACCGATGAATTATGAATTTTCCATAACTTAGGTAAGTGCTTTACCAACATATGTAGTAAAAAAATAAATGGAATTTAACCCTTTCATGCTTACTATAACTAGTTATTTCGGTTTTCTACTGGCTGCTTTAACTATAACCCCAGCTCTATTTATTGGTTTGAACAAGATACGTCTTATTTGAAATGAATTGAATGAATAAGTCAGAAAAGAAAAATCTTTCTTTTGGATTCCTGGTATTCTACGACTCTTTTCCACACTAATTACCAATTCTTTTCTTGGTCATTGAGATTCGTGGATAATTTAGACTACTATTTAGGAATAGATCGTACCTCTTTTTTTTTATCCCCTCGAACAAATCGAAATGATTGAAGTTTTTCTATTTGGAATCGTCTTAGGCCTAATTCCTATTACTTTAGCGGGATTATTCGTGACTGCGTATTTGCAATACAGGCGTGGAGATCAGTTGGATCTTTGATTGAGTAATATTTCTTTTTTGATTGACCTCCTCCAGACCAGAGAGGAGGTCAAATTGGAGTTGCAATTCGACTTTGTTTTGTTAAGTTATTTTACTCTGCTTCGACATAAGATAGAAGGAATCACGCTCTGTAGGATTTGAACCTACGACATCGGGTTTTGGAGACCCGCGTTCTACCGAACTGAACTAAGAGCGCTTTCATTCAAAAAGAAAACCCTTTTCTACTCCTAACGTGTCTCACGTACGTATAGTATCCACAAATTCAAGTTATACCCACTTTACTTTAATCGATCTCCTCGCTACTGCCCATAAAGAAGAAAGAAGTAATAGGTAGGGATGACAGGATTTGAACCTGTGACATTTTGTACCCAAAACAAACGCGCTACCAAGCTGCGCTACATCCCTTTTCAAAATTGTTGTACAATGGCATTGTACACAATTCCTGTCTTGTTTTCCACATCGTAATTTTCTTCTCTTTCTCTATCTATATAGAACCTTCTTGTCATTTCTTCTTTTTGGTCTCATATAATCAAGTCAAGGAATGGTATACATCTAAAATCCAATCTAATTTCACCTATAAAAGAAAGATTACTATTCCTTGGTAATGTATAGGAAGAAGGGGTTATCTTTTTCTTTTTTAGGGATAGGAAAATCTCGTCTATATGGTTCATTCTATATATAGAATATTGATTTTGTTTTTTTAGTTAGGAATTTCGCCTAAACAAAAGAAATACAAAAGATCTTGGGCAAAAGTATCTGATCATATATGTATTCCAATAAGGAAGGAGGATTTTCAATGCGGGATATAAAAACATATCTCTCTGTAGCACCCGTGCTAAGTACTCTATGGTTTGGGGCTTTAGCAGGTTTATTGATAGAAATTAATCGTTTATTCCCAGATGCTTTGTCATTCCCTTTTTTTTCATTCTAGTTATTGCTATGCGAGGAATTCTTCGTGACATGACGCAAATTTTCCCTTTTTCAATTCTTTTTTTTTTAGTATAGAAAGGAAAAAGAAAGAAAAGATGGATTGGGTTGAACCTCAGAGTCATGAAAAATTCGGTAAATCCTATTTTTGAAAACAGAAATTCAATTAAAAGCGGTATCCAAGCTAAGTCAGGCCTCAGAAATCAGAGCATAGAAAGAGGCTGGGCTGGCTACTTAAATGAAAGGATTTCGAAGCAAAATCCTTGCTAATTCGACAAGGATTGTATTCTTTAATTATTTCTCTATTTTTTATTACTTAATTTAAGAATTTCCAAAATTTTTTATTCTAATGGATTTTATTCTTCTTCTTCGGATTCAAAATAGAAGAATAAAAGAATTAAGTAGAAGAATTAAGTTAAGTCAATCCAAAAAAGAAAGGAGGTTCATGGCCAAGGGGAAAGATGTTAGAATCAGAGTTATTTTGGAATGTATCAGTTGTGTTCGAAAAGGTGCCAATAAGGAATCGACGGGGATTTCTAGATATAGTACTCAAAAGAATCGCCACAATACACCCGGACAATTAGAATTAAAAAAATTTTGTCGTTATTGTCGCAAGCATACGACTCATGGCGAAATAAAAAATAGGAGCATCGTGTGTTCGATCTTTCCAAAGAACAGATTTAATATATAGAACATAGATAGAATACAAAATACAAATCAACTCATTTGATTTCAGGTAGATATTATTTCATAGGTATTCATATACTATATATGAATCAAATAATATATGGACCAAAGAAAGACTACTTCTTCTGGATCCAAAATTAATAAAATAAAGAAATCCATTTTTTTTTTTTCAAATTTGTAAATAAAGAATAAATCATGTATACATCTAAACAACCTTTTCATAAATCTAAGCAACTCTTTCGTAAATCCAAGCAAACTTTTCGTAAATCCAAGCAAACTTTTCGTAAATCCAAACAACCTTTTCGTAGGCGTCCTCGGATTGGCCCGGGGGATCGAATTGATTATAGAAACATGAGTTTAATTAATCGATTTATTAGTGAACAAGGAAAAATATTATCTAGACGAATAAATAGATTAACCTTGAAACAACAACGATTAATTACTCTTGCTATAAAACAGGCTCGTATTTTATCTTTCTTACCATTTCGTAACTATGAGAATGAGAAGCAATTTCAAGCCCAGTCAATTTCAATAATTACTGGTCCTAGACCCAGAAAAAATAGACATATTCCTCAATTAACGCAAAAGTTCAATTCCAATCGAAACTTAAGAAACTCCAACCAGAATTTAAGAAACAACAATCGGAACTTAAGTTCCGATTGTTGATGTTTTATTCGAAAGGGCCAGACCTATATATAAAGAAAGTAATCCAGTTTTGATTCTTGTGTTTGTTATAAGAAAGAAAAATGGGGAAGAAGAAATAGTTTTTTTATTTATTGCAACATGCTCGTTGATTCCTACCACTTAATCTTAATTTATTGTATCTTCCCGGAGAGGGAACTCCGGGAATTCTGTTTTAATTATTCCTGTATATTACTTTTTTATCCATTTAATTGATGATCTTTATTTTATTGGAAATCGTGTAAAGATTATTTGGATTTGATACAGCTACTTGTGCAAGCATTTTACGATTAAGAATCAATTCCTTCTTGTACAGATTGTGTATTAATTTACTATAACTATTGAATACTTTATATATCCGCGTTGCTGCGTTTATCCGAGTGATCCACAAACGACGAAAATCCCTCTTTTGCCTGCCTCTATCTCGATGAGAGGAAACAAAAGCTCTTCTTACTTGTTGAGTAATCATTCGATTAAGTCTTAAATGAGCCCCTCTAAAGTTTGAGGCAAATGAACGCATTTTTGTTCGTCGTCTCCGAGCCATATATCCTCGCGGAACTCTGGTCATTGAATCAAATTAACCTTAATGAATAACTAATGATTTCTCTTCTTTTAGCCATCCTTTTTCCCATTAATAACAAAACTAATTATTCCGATATATAAAATATTAATTCCAATGGCTTTTGCTACTGTAACCTTCCCAACCACGATTTTTTATTCTATTCCCTTCAGTTATTTCGCATAGAAATAACAAATTCTAACGATACTAAAAAAAAATAGTGGGTTCCATCGTTTCTATGGTTCCCCTTTTAAACGGTGAGGCCCTCTCTATACACCGGAGCCCTTTCTTTCATTTCATCAAAAGGTATTGTGAACTTGTATAGTTCACATTCTTTGGCTCTACCTATCCATTATAGAGTAAATAGCTCTTTTCACAATAAGAGTTATCCATACAGTGACGGCATTTAATTATGAAAGTTGGCTAAGTAGCTGACCCTGTTAGTCCGTTCTTTTAAGATAAAGGAGCATAAGCCTTTTTCTTTTTATTACTATTTCCTCCGCTTAATGGATAACCATTTTCTACCAATGGGGGAATTGCTTCTTATTTCCAATTTAGATGATTGGATTTGCACCAAAGGAAACCAGAAATTCCATATTACCATAGAAATCTAGGATAGAGAAGCTCTATCCTATTCATTGGTACCGATCATGGATACTTCAAAAATTGTCTTATTTGTTTGAACTCATGATCTGAACGAGTCGCACATACACCCTAGCACATGTTCCTCGACGCTGAGGACATCCCTTAAGCGCGGCCGATTTTCTAGCATTTCGTATTGGCTGTCTTGCGTTTCTAATAAGTTGTTTAACCGTTGGCATGTCGTATGTATATAGAAAAAAAGGATTGGTTTAGATCGATCTTAACCTGATGATTGATCATCATGAAGTATTTCTATTTTCTATTAAATCGCAGAAAACCTGAATTTAGGTTTGAAATAAATTTACAAGAAATCTGGCAACTACCAATCCTTAAACATTTCTGGAAACCACACTGGATCAGTATCGCAGTGCTCGTCAATCATTTCATCCCCTACAATATCGACAAGTCCATAAGCTTTGGCTTCGTCTGCTGACATAAAAACATCCCTTTCCATGTCTTCGGATACAACCCAAAAAGGCTTGCCTGTTCTTAGTGCATAAACCCTTGTGATCATTTCGCGAACTTTGTGTAACTCTTCCACTTCTAGTAAAAATTCTGGTGTCCTTGCCCGATAATAAGCACTAGCAGGTTGGTGAAGCATAATCCTCGCGTGAGGGAATGCTATACGCTTGGTAGGTTCTCCTCCAAGCAGAATGAAGGATGCCATGGACGCAGCTATTCCGAGGCATATTGTATATATATCTGGTGTCACCGTTTGCATCGTATCAAAAATCGCCATTCCTGAGATTAGCCACCCGCCTGGGGAGTTTATAAACAAAAAAATATCGCTAATTCCATCTTCTATACTGAGATATACCATGAGACCTGTAATATGATTCGTGATCTCGCAACGAATCTCTTGACCTAAAAAAAGTGTCCTTTCTCGATACATAACATTGTATAAGTCAACCCAAGTCGCTTCTTCATCTCCGGGAATCCGGTAAGGTACTTTTGGAACACCAATGGGCATATTAGATTAATATTATTAAATTTAAGTAAGAAAACTACACTTTAATATGGAAACGTAAGAATGGAAGAGAAAGAAAGAATCCGCAGTTTATTGTCTTCTTTTTTTTTTTCTTATTCTATATGAATACTATGGATTCTATTAATACGTAGATTGAAATAATACATAGATTGAAAGGTTATATCTAGAAGGAAGGTAAGACAGATTGAATAAAGAAAAAGGAATCGGTGATTGGAATGATAAACAAAGAGGGATAGGAATCTATTCTTCGTTTTTTTTTTTTTTTCAAATACGCCAAGCTACCCATTGCATATTGGCACTTATCGAGTATAGAATAGATCTGCTTCTCTTTCTTCTTACGAACAAAATTGGCTTCTTATTTTTAATGGAATGAAATAAATATTCACGCTTTCTGACACAGAATCCCCTAGAGGGGTTAGGTACATAGGATATGGATAGTCTTTTCCAATGCGATAAAATAAAGTGACATCGTGTCTATTTTTCTTTGCTAAAGGGGTATTTCCATGGGTTTGCCTTGGTATCGTGTTCATACTGTTGTATTGAATGATCCGGGTCGATTGCTTTCGGTGCATATAATGCACACAGCTCTAGTTTCTGGTTGGGCCGGCTCGATGGCTTTATACGAATTAGCGGTTTTTGATCCCTCTGATCCTGTTCTGGATCCAATGTGGAGACAAGGTATGTTCGTCATTCCCTTCATGACTCGTTTAGGAATAACCAATTCGTGGGGTGGTTGGAGTATTTCAGGAGGAACTGTAACGAATCCGGGTATTTGGAGTTATGAAGGTGTGGCAGGTGCGCATATTGTGTTTTCTGGCTTGTGTTTCTTGGCAGCTATCTGGCATTGGGTATATTGGGACCTAGAAATATTCTGTGATGAGCGTACGGGAAAACCCTCTTTGGATTTGCCCAAGATCTTTGGAATTCATTTATTTCTTGCAGGGGTGGCTTGCTTTGGCTTTGGCGCATTTCATGTAACGGGTTTGTATGGTCCTGGGATATGGGTGTCCGATCCTTATGGACTAACTGGAAAAGTACAAGCTGTAAATCCAGCGTGGGGTGTAGAAGGTTTTGATCCTTTTGTTCCGGGGGGAATAGCTTCTCATCATATTGCTGCGGGTACATTGGGCATATTAGCGGGCCTATTCCATCTTAGTGTCCGTCCGCCTCAACGTCTATACAAAGGATTACGTATGGGCAATATTGAAACTGTACTTTCCAGTAGTATCGCTGCTGTTTTTTTTGCAGCTTTCGTAGTTGCCGGAACTATGTGGTATGGGTCAGCAACTACCCCAATCGAATTATTTGGGCCTACTCGTTATCAGTGGGATCAGGGATACTTTCAGCAAGAAATATATCGAAGAGTTAGCGATGGGTTAGCCGAAAATCTGAGTTTATCAGAAGCTTGGTCTAAAATTCCCGAAAAATTAGCCTTTTATGATTATATTGGTAATAATCCGGCAAAGGGGGGGTTATTCAGAGCAGGCTCAATGGACAATGGGGATGGAATAGCTGTTGGATGGTTAGGACATCCCGTCTTTAGAGATAAAGAAGGGCGCGAGCTTTTTGTACGCCGTATGCCTACTTTTTTTGAAACATTTCCGGTTGTTTTGGTAGATGAAGAGGGAATTGTGAGAGCGGACGTTCCTTTTAGAAGAGCAGAATCCAAATATAGTGTTGAACAAGTAGGCGTAACGGTGGAGTTCTATGGTGGCGAACTTAATGGAGTAAGTTATTCTGATCCTGCTACTGTAAAAAAATATGCGAGGCGTTCCCAATTAGGGGAAATTTTTGAATTAGATCGGGCTACTTTGAAATCGGATGGTGTTTTTCGCAGCAGTCCAAGGGGTTGGTTCACTTTTGGTCATGCTACCTTTGCTTTGCTCTTCTTTTTCGGACACATTTGGCATGGCGCTAGAACCTTGTTCCGAGATGTTTTTGCTGGTATTGATCCAGACTTGGATGCTCAAGTGGAATTTGGAACATTCCAAAAAGTTGGAGATCCAACTACAAGGAGACAGGCAGTCTGATACCACATTGCTATGGTATCTTTCATCTCTCTTTTTTGATTTGACATGGGAAACATCTCCCATCCTTTCTTTGACTCTTTTTCTTTCTTTATATGGGAAATGATCCCAAATGACAAATGAATAGGTGTGGAAGTTATAATTGTAAATAAACCACGATCGAATCTATGGAAGCATTGGTTTATACGTTCCTTTTAGTTTCGACTTTAGGGATAATTTTTTTCGCTATCTTCTTCCGAGAACCACCTAAGGTTCCGACTAAAAAAATGAAATAATTTAATTGAAGTAAGAAGTCTCCCCATCTGGGAGACTTCTTACTTCAATTAGTCCCCGTGTTCTTCGAATGGATCTCTTAATTGTTGAGAGGGTTGCCCAAACGCGGTATATAAGGCATACCCAGTAAAGCTTACAAGTAAACCAGATATGGAGATGGCGACTAAAGTTGCTGTTTCCATTTTTATAGAATTTCAAGATTACAATGGATCTACGAAAAGATCGTGTATTTACAACTACAACGGAATAGTATACAAAGTCAACACCAATGATTAAATAGAATTTATGGCTACACAAACCGTTGAAGATAGTTCTAGACCTGGGCCAAGACGAACTCGCGCAGGTAGTTTATTGAAACCCTTGAATTCGGAATATGGGAAAGTAGCTCCGGGTTGGGGGACTACTCCTTTTATGGGGGTCGCAATGGCTTTATTCGCGATATTCCTATCTATCATTTTAGAAATTTATAATTCTTCTGTTTTACTGGACGGAATTTTAATGAATTAGGTTTCTACTAACTAAAACTACGAAGTCATAGTTTTTCCATCCAAAAAAGCCTTTCTACTTTAAGCTCTACATTTCTAGACATTCAGGTAGTTCGACCGTGGAATTTTTTTGTTTCGGTATCTCTGGAATATGAGTGTGTGACTTGTTAGAATTGATCCTATTGATAATACATAGAAAGGGCCTGTTATCTCTATCAAGATGATTCTAATTCGTCGGATATTATTTATTCTAGTATCTGGAACACGAAATAGATAGAGTGGATCAAGAAAAAAAATGGAACTATGATTCATACTCACTATTCAGACCTCGCAACCAGACTGAAAAAAATTCAAGTAGTTTTTAATAAAAAAGGAAAATTTCTTCCTTCCAAATTTGTTTGCCCAAAAGAGAACTTTTTTTCTCTCGATTTTGTCGAGTTATTACAACGATTCAATAAATGATCATCAAGCGGTTCTTATTCGAAGAACCCTTGCCTTTTGTTTAGCTTGAGACTCAATCATCGTGGCTCTAGTATGAATCTAAGGTTTTAATTGAACTGATTCATAGGATCGCAACAAGATAATTTCTATCAGAAAACTACTAGAATTTTTGCTTTATTTATTTACTAGTAAAACAAAACAAGAATAAATCCGCATTACGCACAAAAAAAAAGAAATCCAAAATAGGGAAGAGAAAAGTCAAGAGGCCTCTAATGACCAACATAAGGCAAAGAAAGAAAGACAGATGAGCCAACTTGAGATTTTTCGGCATTATCATCACAAAGAATAAATTCTGGATTTTTCTTATTTCATATCTTCAAGGCAAATCGACCCAATCCAGTGGCTGATGAAGTTTTGAACACTTTTTTCTAATATCCGTTGAAAATTTGTGTGTTTCTGCTTGAGCCGTACGAGATGAAATTTTCATATACGGTTCTCGGAGGGGGACTCGGGTTAGTTACCTATCTCAATAAAGTATATGATTGGTTTGAGGAACGTCTTGAGATTCAGGCAATTGCGGATGATATAACTAGTAAATATGTTCCTCCTCATGTCAACATATTTTATTGTTTAGGGGGAATTACACTTACTTGTTTTCTAGTACAAGTCGCTACAGGTTTTGCTATGACTTTTTACTACCGCCCAACCGTTACAGAGGCTTTTTCCTCGGTTCAATACATAATGACCGAGGCCAACTTTGGTTGGTTAATCCGATCAGTTCATCGATGGTCAGCAAGTATGATGGTTCTAATGATGATCCTGCACGTATTTCGTGTGTATCTCACAGGTGGATTTAAAAAACCCCGCGAATTAACTTGGGTCACAGGTGTGGTTTTGGCTGTATTGACTGCATCGTTTGGTGTAACTGGTTATTCTTTGCCTTGGGATCAAATTGGTTATTGGGCAGTCAAAATTGTGACAGGTGTACCTGAAGCGATTCCGGTAATAGGATCGCCTTTAGTGGAGTTATTGCGTGGAAGTGCTAGTGTGGGCCAATCCACTTTGACTCGTTTTTATAGTTTACATACTTTTGTACTGCCTCTGCTTACTGCCGTATTTATGTTAATGCACTTTCCAATGATACGTAAGCAAGGTATTTCAGGTCCTTTATAGGGAAGGCATATCATAGAGAAAGATAATTCTAATTCTCATATATCATATCGGGTAGGTTGTGGTATTTCATTGCTACAAACATGGGTTATTGTAAAATAAGACATGTCATTTGGATACTTTTCTTCAACTCCGAAGTATTTTGATACAAATAGTTGAAGTTAATTTTACGAAAGAAAATAAGGCGGATTATGGGAGTGTGTGACTTGAATTATTGATTTGGCCATGCAGATAAAGAATTGGATCTGCCACATTAGAATTCACAACCAAAGGTGTCTCCGCATCCAATCAACACGTAAGTCCCCTATCTAGGAAGGATAGGCTGGTTCACTTGAGGAGAATATTTTCTATGATCATACCCCGACCATGTCATCCATGAACAGGCTCCGTAAGATCCCATAGAGTAGAAATGGAATAAGTCATATCACATGATCTAATTCTCTATTTATTACACTTACTTTTTTTATTATAGTATGGAAATGCATTCATTTTCTTTGCATCGATTGCGATCCGCAATACTATCGGAGTAAAAGAAGGTATCTAAGGAAGAACGTAGGCTAGACTTTTTGATTTTTTATTAGTAACAAGTAAATACTTTGTTTGGACGTAAGAAATTTGCGATATTGAGGGGATAAACACCAACTAATCAAGAGACATGAGACAATCCACAAAGCAATTGATCATGATCAAATTTGCAAGCCCACTTGGATATTGAGCATTTACCCATAAGAATAGGATTCTTTTCAATGAGTAGTTGTAGGTGCAACTTCGGAAAAGAGAATCTGATAAAGCTTTTCTTACCTAGAGTCATATGGATCTTCCACGGTCTTTTTTCTTTCATTCTTGCTCGAGCCGGATGATGAAAAATTCTCATGTCCGGTTCCTTTGGGGGATGGATCCTAAAGAATTCACCTATCCCAATAACAAAGAAACCTGACTTAAATGATCCTGTATTAAGAGCAAAATTAGCTAAAGGGATGGGACATAATTATTACGGGGAACCCGCGTGGCCCAACGATCTTTTATATATTTTTCCAGTAGTAATTCTAGGTACTATTGCATGTAATGTAGGTTTAGCGGTTCTCGAGCCGTCAATGATTGGTGAACCGGCGGATCCGTTTGCAACTCCTCTAGAAATATTACCCGAGTGGTACTTCTTTCCCGTGTTTCAAATACTCCGTACAGTACCCAATAAGTTATTGGGCGTTCTCTTAATGGTTTCTGTACCAACGGGCTTATTGACAGTACCCTTTCTAGAGAATGTCAATAAATTCCAAAATCCATTTCGTCGCCCAGTAGCTACGACCGTTTTTTTAATCGGTACTGCAGTAGCTCTTTGGTTAGGTATTGGAGCAACACTACCCATTGAAAAATCCTTAACTTTAGGTCTTTTTTAGGGATTTTTCAGGTTGATTCATTCAACCGTGAAGTACCGTGCATAGGTATCTAGGAAATAGTTACTTCCAAGTGAATCTTCCCTAGATACCTAAAATCCATTTTATTATGATCCATTTCGCGAAAATATAGATTGTGCCAAAGATACAAAATTGTTTTCTTTTTTTTTATTCTAACTCGAAAAAGAAGAAGAGGAAAAAATTCTCGAAAAAGAAGAAGAGGAAAAAATTGCAATGGATTTAAAACGAGAACTTATTCTTAGGTAAATCAATTGGGAGATGCTTCTCTAGAGTGTCCCATATCTGTCTTCCATCTTCCATACGAAAACTGTCAATTCTCATAAGATCTTCTTCAGTCTTACTCAAAAGGTCCAATAGTGTATGTATATTGGCCCTTTTGAGACAATTATACGTTCTAGAAGGCAATTCTAATTGATCAATAAAAATACAATTCAATGGAATTCCTTTTTTGTTTTTCTTTAGATTAGTTAATTTTTTTTGAAAGGTTAAAAGGGGTGGAGTAAACCTGTTTTTATTTTCTTCGAAACTAGTGCCCTCTTCCTCCGCGTGTAGAAAAGGAAGAAATAAATCAATCAAATTACGAGAAGCCTCATAAAGCGCTTCCTTAGGGGTTAAACTTCCATTCGTCCATATTTCTAGAAAAAGTATCTCGTGTTTTTCATTTCCATTCCCACAAGAAAAAATACTATAATTCACATTTCGAACAGGCATGGATACAGCATCTATGGGATAACTTCCATCTTGAGAGTTCTTTCTGAGTTCCGTGTGATATCCGCGATCTCTCTTGATCTGTAACTCAATACAGAAATCAATGGGCTCTGTCAAGTTAGCTATAGGTTGTGCCATATCAACGATCTCTACGGAAGGCGGTAAGATGATATCTTGAGCAGTTATGTATCTAGGACCTTTGACACAAATTGATGCGTCTCTAACTCCATAGAGATTACTTCTCAATACAATTTCTTTCAAATTTAGTAAAATTTCTTGTACAGATTCTTCAATACCTGCTATTGTAGAATATTCGTGTGGCACGCTCCCAAATTTTGCACGTGTGATACATGTTCCTTCTATTTCTCCAAGTAAAGCTCTTCGCAAGGCAATACCGACGGTATCCGCTTGACCTTTTCTAAGCGGGGACAAAATGAAACGACCATAATAAAGACGCTTACTATCTAATCTTGATTCAACACACTTCCACTGTAGTGTTTGAGTGGATCCTGCTACCTCCTCTCGAACCATAATAGACTAGTATTATTATTTGATCATTGAATCGTTTATTTCTCTTGAAAGCGGTTTAATTCTTTTACAGACGTCTTTTTTTAGGAGGTCGACATCCATTATGCGGCATAGGTGTTACATCGCGTATACAACTTAATCGTACACCACTTTTAGCAATGGCTCGTAATGCGGCATCTCTTCCACTACCAGCACCCTTTACCATAACTTCTGCTCGTTGCAAACCCACTGTACGAATAGCATCTACTGCTGTTCTTTGACCAGCATAGGGTGATGCTTTTCTTGAGCTTTTGAATCCACAAGTACCCGCGGAGGACCAGAAAACCACCCGACCCTGCGGGTCTGTAACAGTTATAATGGTATTGTTGAAACTAGCTTGAACATGAATAACTCCTTTTGTTATTCTACGTGCACTCTTCCGTAAACTAAAACGCGCATTCCTACGCAAACCAATACGCACTTTCCTACGTGAACCAATTTTTGGTATAGCTTTTGTCATATTTTATTATCTCATAAATATGAGTTAGAAATAACAAAAAGAAAAAAAGATACAAAGATATCCGTTTCAGGGTAAAATATATCCTTTACTTTCATTTTTTTATTTGGAATTTGGACATTTCCGCGGGTACTTTTTTTACTTTTTAGAAAGTAAAGTTCTTTTTCGAAAGATTACCCCTGTCTTTGTTTATGCTTCGGATTGGAACAAATGACTCTAATTCGTCCACGCCTACGAATCAGTCGACATTTTGTACAAATTTTACGAACAGAAGCTCTTATTTTCATATTTACGTATTCCTTTCTTAAACTATGAATCTAATCTTTGGGAAAAAATAAGTCTCTTCGCTTGAATTTTGGAACTTTGAATTTATTACCTTAGAAAAAAAAAACTAATCCTTTGAATCTTTGGTATCCTTCAAATCTTCGGTATCCTTCAAATCTTCGGTATCCTTCGAGTCTTCGGTACGCTTCGAATCCTTATGGGGAAGTCTATAAATTATACGTCCCTTGCTTGAATCATAACGACTTACTTCAATTTTGACCCTATCCCCCATCAGTATTCGTATAGAACTAGACCGGATCTTTCCTGAAATATAGCCCAGGATGATGGTGTCATTCTCTAGGCGAACGCGGAACATTCCGTTGGGTAGGGCTTCCGTAACTAAACCTTCGAAAGTGACTTTTGCTTCTCTCGGTTTTTTTTTTTCTCTCCTATTTTTTTTTTCTGTCATATTTTTTTTTTTCTCCTATTTTTCTATTTTGATTTTCAAATAAAAAAAAACGTTGTATTTTTATTTGAAAAATAGGAAGTTCGAGATAGAATTCGGGTACTATAGGAGGGGCGATTACCATATATAACATAAGACTTCTCCCCCAATTCTGTTTAGTCGAGCTTCTCGATCTGTCATTATACCTCGAGAAGTAGAAAGAATAGCAATTCCCATTCCGCCCAAAACTTTAGGAATTCCTTGATAGTTGGCATAAATTCGTAAGCCGGGTCGGCTGATACGCTTTAAAAAGGTTCTAGTTCTATATATTCCTTTTCTAGTCTTTCTCTTTTGATGTCGCAAAGTTGAAACCAAGAAATATCTGTTACTTTCCTGATGTTTCCGAACACTTTCAATAAAACCCTCTCGTAGAAGTATTTTAACAATGTTTTCGGTAATATTTGTAGATACTACTCGAACTGTTCCTTTTTTATTCATGTCCGCGTTTCTTATAGAGGTTAGTAAATCAGCAATAGTGTCCTTGCCCATAAGACTCTAATTCTAGGTTCCTCCTAATTTTTCTATAATCAACATGTTTTCTTTTTTTTTTTTTCTTTTAATTTTGGATTTTAAAGCATATACGTGAAACACAATCTACTAATTTTTTCTTTGATCTATATCTTGCCTACTAGTATTTATAATACTTCAGGAGCTAATGAAACTATTTTAGTAAAATTCAATTCTCTCAATTCCTCGGCGATCGCGCCAAAAACTCGAGTTCCTTTTGGATTTCCTTTTTGATCAATGATAACCGCTGCATTGTCATCATAGCGTATTATTATACCGTCTTCGCATTTGAACTCTTTACATGTACGTACAATTACAGCTCGAATTACTTCGGATCTTTCTAGAGGCATTTGGGGCACTGCGTCTTTGATTACAGCAACAATAACATCACCAATACGAGCATATCGCTGATTACTAGCAGCTCCTATGACTCGAATACACATCAATTTTCGAGCTCCACTGTTATCTGCTACATTTAAAAGGGTCTGAGATTGAATCATATTATTTTGATTTCAATTTGTTATTTCAATGCAAAAGGATGAAAGAAATATTGTCTTTCCAGAAAGAAAAACCTGGTTTTTTTATCTTCAATACTCCTTTTTGGGGGTTCTATATCTCTAATCGAAGAAATTGACTTCGTATGGGCATTTTACTGGCAGCTATGGAGATAGCTGCTCTAGCTACAGTTTCGGATACTCCGCCCATTTCATAAAGTATTCGACCTGGTTTAACAACGGCTACCCAATATTCGGGGGATCCCTTTCCTGAGCCCATACGTGTTTCCGTGGGTCTTAGTGTAACCGGTTTGTCGGGAAATATACGTACCCATAGTTTTCCACCACGACGTGCATATCGTGTCATTGCTCTTCGTCCTGCTTCTATCTGTCTCGACGTGATCCAAGCGGGTTCAAGTGCTTGAAGAGCATATCTACCAAAACAAATACGATTGCCTCGGCTGGATTTTCCCTTCATTCTTCCTCTATGTTGTTTACGAAATCTGGTTCTTTTGGGGTTATAGTCGATGGTTCTTTCTTAGTTCCATCTCTACTGCAAAACTGGACATGAGAGTTTCTTCTCATCCAGCTCCTCGCGAATGAAATGAGAAAGCATGCAAATTTCTCTAATTCCATAATATTCAAAAATATTACGGATAGATGCACATTAATAGATAATAGAAAAAGTTAGGGTTTTTTTAATATTTAATATTGAATTTGTTAAAATAGAAAAATATATAGTCAAGAAAGAAGATCTAGAATATATCTAGATGTGTGTGTCTATTTATCTATATTCTATATTTATAGATAATGTAATCCTTCTTAAAAAAAAAATCTCCTTATTTTTACTCTTATTGAATCGCGGTAAAGTATTCTAATTCAATAAAGATTTCGCGGGCGAATATTTACTCTTTCCTGTCTTATTTGTTAATTTATATTATAACCTTACCAAATAAGGCAATTTTTTTGGTTTGTTCCGCCATCCCACCCAATGAAGTATTAGGATTCTTTTCAATAAAATCCTATGCAGTCATAGGTTCTGTCGTTCCCACTACTTCTCCTTTAATGGTTAGGTCTGAATTCCACAATGGAGCTTCCAAAAAATTTCTTTCCAAGTCAATTTTCTCAGTTTTATTAACCCGGGCCGCTCTTTATTATTGCTTCAAATTTGTATTTCTTGTTTCGAGTTACGATTTCGAATTCTCTGTTATTTTTATTATATTGATGCTTTATCACATTGCCTTTTATGATGTAATTCATAGACCATACATATTGGAATCCTATATCTTTCTTATTCCTCTTCTTTCTTTCTATCATCCCTCCTTTTATCCACATCCCTTTAGTTTTGCTTCACAACCTAGAATCCGTTTTCTTTTTTAGAGATAAAATTGCAGTTGCTACAACTATATGATAGATCTACTCATTTATGATAGATATATTTATTCATATAGTGACTGTTTCTTAGTTAGGATCTCGACAATACGAAGCAATAGGTTGGTTATTAGTTAATTTTCTATAATTACTAAGTTTTTTTCTTTTTATAGTAGGGTTCAATCAATTTTTTTTGAATCTCCATTTTCGACTCTAAAGAAAAAACTAACGAGTCACACACTAAGCATAGCAATTATATTAAAAGATTTATCAATTTTCATTAAATCTTATAGAAAGAGGTAGAATTTCTTCTTTTTTTTCGGGGATTTCAGGAAAAATAAGGCTCTTGTCATTTTTTATTCTATCACTGAACAGAATGGGAAGACAAAGCTAATTATTCTTCGTCCACAAATATCCAAATTTTTACACCTAATACTCCATAGATAGTTCGAATTGGATAGCAGCAATAATCAATTTTAGCGCGAATTGTTTGGAGGGGAAGTCTACCCTTTTTGATGCATTCGGCACGTGCAATTTCTTTCCCTGCGAGACGACCTGCAATTTTTACTTTTACTCCCCTTATATCTGCTTTTTTAGTTAATTCAATGGCTTTTTTCATTGCCTTTCGGAATGAAACTCTATTTTTTAATTGGAAAGCTATATATTCTGCAAGAATGTTAGGTTGTCTATAAGGTTCTTTAACTTTTTCAATAGCAATATTAAGTCTCTGGTTTACAGAATTAACTTCCTTTTGTAGATCTTTCTCTAATTCTTCGATTGCTCCTTTTTTCTTTAATAAATTGGGGAATCCAATATGGATTATGACGTGGATCGTATCGATTTCTTTTTGAATTTCTATATGTGTAATTACTTCGGAACTTGAGCCTGAGTCCATTTTTCTATTATGTGTAATTACTTCGGAACTTGAGTCTGATTCTATTTTTCTATTCGAGCCTTTTTTCCTATTCTTTTGTATATAGTTCTTGATACAATTCCGTATTTTTTTATCTTCCTGTAGACCTTCAGAATAATTTTTTGGTTGTGCGAACCAAAAAGAATGGTGATTTTGGGTTGTACCAAGTCTGAAACCGAGTGGATTTATTTTTTGTCCCATATTTTTCTATTCTATTTTTTTTATTGGGAATCGAAATCTTAGATGGATCTAAAGATTATTTAGATTTCTTTACTATATTTAGTACAATTGTTATATGACACATGGTTTTTTTTATGGGAGAACTACGTCCTCGAGCTCGAGGTCTGAATTTTTTCATAATAGTACTCTTACTGACTTCGGCTTTAGTGATGAATAAATTCGCTTTGTCGAAATCCCTATAATGAGTAGCATTTGCTGCTGCCGAATAAACCAACTTTAGGATGGGATAAGATGCTCGATAAGGCATGAGGTTCAGTATCATAACAGTTTCTTCGTAGTAACGCCAGCGAATCTCATCAAGAACTCTTTGTGCTTTGAAAACAGACATATGGATGCGTTTTTGTGCTTTGAAAACCCGTTCGAACTTAAGTAGACGATCGGTTGGAACTTTCCTTGCGAGTTTCCTTAGCCCACTCTTCTTCTTCTTTATTCTAGGGGTATACTTTACCAGTTTGAAACTTGTCATAAATAAGGTTATTCTCCGCCTATCTCTTTTTTTTTTTATTTTGAATCTTTCTATTCTGAATTCAGTTAACGACGAGATTTAGTATCTTTTCTTGCACTTTCATAACTCGTGAAATGCCGAGTAGGCACGAATTCCCCCAATTTGCGACCTACCATAGGATTTGTTATGTAAATAGGTATATGTTCCTTTCCATTATGAATCGCGATTGTATGGCCAACCATTGCGGGTAGAATGCTAGATGCCCGGGACCACGTTACTATTGTTTCTTTCTCCTCCTTCATATTGACCTTTTCGATTTTTGCCAATAAATGATGAGCTACAAAAGGATTCGTTTTTTTTCGTGTCACAGCTGATTACTCCTTTTTCCATTTTAAAGAGTGGCATTCTATGTCCAATATCTCGATCGAAGTATGGAGGTCAGAATAAATAGAATAATGATGAATGGAACAAAGAGAAAAATCCTTTAGCTGGATAAGGGGCGGATGTAGCCAAGTGGATCAAGGCAGTGGATTGTGAATCCACCATGCGCGGGTTCAATTCCCGTCGTTCGCCCATCGCATTATTGCAAATTCCAAAAATGCAATTTTCCATATTCCTAGTTACTTATTTACTTACGGCGACGAAGAATAAAACTATCACTATATTTTTTCCTTTTCCTAGTTCTTCTTCCAAGCGCAGGATAACCCCAAGGGGTTGTGGGTTTTTTTCTACCAATGGGGGCTTTCCCTTCACCGCCCCCATGGGGGTGGTCCACAGGGTTCATAACTACCCCTCTTACTACGGGGCGTTTACCTAGCCAACACTTAGATCCGGCTCTACCCAAACTTTTTTGGTTCACCCCAACATTACCCACTTGTCCGACTGTTGCTAAGCAATTTTGGGATACCAAACGGACCTCCCCAGATGGTAATCTTAAAGTGGCCGATTTACCCTCTTTTGCAATCAGTTTCGCTACAGCACCTGCTGCTCTAGCTAATTGCCCACCCCTTCCACGTGTGATTTCTATGTTATGTATGGCCGTGCCTAAGGGCATATCGGTTGAAGTAGATTCTTCTTTTCTCTCAAAAAACCCCTTCCCAAACTGTACAAGCTTCTTCCAAAGCATACAGCTTTCTAGATGTATATGACGATCTCTAGACAGATGGATCTTATATGAATCGTATGATGAAGTACCACATGAGTGGATATATAGGAAAGGAATCCAAATCTGCCGAATCGCTCATGTTATGATCTTCTACATCCTAGGTCTCCGCGTTCCGTCATCTGGCTTATGTTCTTCATGTAGCATTCAGATCGAATGACTCTATGAAATTACGTCGATACTTCCACATATTATGGGTAACGTAGGAGACATCCCTATTTTCCCCGGGGGTCTTAATTACCACTGCTTAGCTTTCAATTCGCCTCTGACCATCAAATTAAATGTGAATAACCCGTCCTCCTCTCTTTGAAACAAGGGGCGCTTCCGGTTCTGTGCGTGCTTCAAACAATTTTGTCTTCTCCATATTACCATATCTCTAGAGTCAATAATTTTCTATGAGGAACTACTGAACTCAATCACTTGCTGCCGTTACTCAACAGTTTTCTGTTGAGGTCTATCCCGTAGAGGTAGTCAAATTGGATCAGTGATCGATTTCTAGGTTTCGTCGTAAACCTAATTGGTTACTTCCAATTACGTAAATCAATAGTTCAAACCGCACTCAAAGGTAGGGCATTTCCCATTGATATAGGAACTTTTGTACCAGAAACAATAGTATCTCCAATTATAGCCCCTCTGGGATGTAAAATATATCTCTTCTCACCATCCCCATAGTGTATGAGACAAATGTCTGCATTTCGATTAGGGTCGTATTCTATGGTTACGATTCTACCAGATATGTCTTTTTGATTCCGTCGAAAATCGATTTTACGGTATAGGCGCTTATGACCTCCCCCTCTATGCCTTGCGGTAATGATTCCTCTGGAATTACGACCTTTACCACAACGGTGCCGTCCATGGATCAAATTATTTCGTGGATTGGATTTCACTTGCCTGTCTACGGTTCCCTTGCGTGTGCTCGGGATAGGTGTTTTGTATAAATGTTTCGCCGTATTATTAAGTATTCTCCTTTAGTTTTTTTCTCTATCTAGAAGTGGAATAGAATAACCCGGTTGAAGGGTAATGATCATACGTCTGTAATGCATTGTA